GGAATAGAAACAATGACAGGGGTAACCCGTTACCTACTCTTACTTAACATCTTACTTAACAAGCGAACGCTTTACCCTTCCTTCCGAATTATGTAATCCGGAATGAAAAAAATCTCCCCAAATAGGATTTGAACCTACGACCAATCGGTTAACAGCCGACCGCTCTACCACTGAGCTACTGGGGAACATTAGTATCATATCACTAACGATTTACTATCTACTAATATCATATAATATTCTATATAATAAATAAAAAATATAGAATATTCTATATAATAAATAAAAAATACAAAAAAGAATAATTCATATCATATCACTAACGATTTACTATCTACTAATATCAACTAATATCTACTAATATCAACTAATATCATATATAATAAATAAATAAAAAAATAATTCATATCATATCACTAACGCTTTACTATCTACTAATATCAACTAATATCTACTAATATCAACTAATATCAACTAATATCAACTAATATCATATATAATAAATAAATAAAAAATACAAAAAAGAATAATTCATATCATATCACTAACGCTTTACTATCTACTAATATCAACTAATATCAACTAATATCAACTAATATCAACTAATATCTACTAATATCAACTAATATCAACTAATATCAACTAATATCAACTAATATCAACTAATATTCTATATACTAAATAATTAATATTCTATATACTAAATAATTAATATTCTATATACTAAATAAATAATAAATACAAAATACAAAAAAGAATAATTCATATCATATCACTAACGATTTACTATCTACTAAATATCATAGAATATTCTATATAATAAATATAAAATATAGAATATTCTATATAATAAATATAAAATATAGAATAAATAAAAAATACAAAAAAGAATAATTCATATCATATACTAATAACGTATAAGAATTACTAATATCATATACGAATAGTAATGAAATTGCAAGAATAAAAATTGCAATAAATATCAAAATAGTAAGAGAGGTTTTTCATGATTTATCAATCGTTTATACTAGATCGTTTAGTAACTTTATGGCTTAAAATACTAAATTCAGCCATTGTGATGGGACTCTACTATGGATTTCTGACTACATTTTCCATAGGGCCATCTTATCTCTTCCTTATTCGAGCCCGGGTTATGGACGAAGGGACCGAGACGGAAATAGCAGCAACAACCGGGTTTATTACGGGACAGCTTATGATGTTCATATCGATCTATTATGCGCCTTTGCATTTGGCTTTGATTAGACCTCATACAATCACTGTCCTAACTCTACCGTATCTTTTCTTTAATTTCTTATACAAAAACAACAAACACTATTATTCGGCGGATTCTTACTTTTATTTGGATTCTGGATACAAGAATCCAAATTCAATACGTAAATTTCGTATTTACAAAGTATTCTTTAACAATCTTTTTTTTCAGTTATCAAACCCCTTGCTTTTCCCAAGTTCAATCTTACTAAGATTAATGAACATTTATCTCTTTCGATCCAACAATAAATTGTTATTCTTAACAAGTAGTTTTCTTGGTTGGTTAATTGGTCATATCTTTTTGATGAAATGTATTGGATTGATATTATTAGTTTGGTCAAAGCAAAAAAATTCGATCAAATCTAAGTTAACTATGCGATTTGATAAGTACATTCTATTACAATTGCGAAATTATGTGGGTCAAATATTTGTTCTTTTTTCATTTGTTATCCTTGCCCACTATTTAGGCAGAACACCGGTTCCATATTTGTATACTTATACTGATGAAGTCTTAGAATACGACGAGAAAGAAAGGGCTGAAATCAATGGTGAAGGAGAAATCGATGTTGAAATAGATTCGGAAACGGAAGAAACTAAACAAGAACAAAACGGCTCCATCGAAGACGAAGAAGATATTATTTCTTATCTTTTTCCGAAAAAAGATAAGACTTTGGACAACATTGAGCAAGATAATAATCTCTTGGCATTGGAAAAACCTCTTGTAACTACTCTTTTCGATTATCGAAAATGGAATAGGCCATTGCGATATATAAAAAACGATCACTTTGAAAGAGTCGTACGAGATGAAAATTCACAGTTTTTTTTTCATATATGTCAAAGTGATGGAAAAGAACGAATCTCTTTCACGTATCCACCTGATTTATCTAGTTTTCTGAAAATCATGGAAAAAAAAATGGATCTCTTCACAAAAGATAAAATCTCCTATAATGATAATGAATTGTCTAATTATTGGAGCTCTAATAATAAAGAAAAAAGAAAGAAACTAAGCAATGAATTTTTTAAAAGGGCAAAAGTTCTAGATAAGAAATATAAGAAATATAAGAAATTTATTCCTGTGGATGTATTTGAAAACCGAATTAGATTGTCTAATGATAAGAAGAAAAAAAAATATTTAACTAAAATATATGATCCTTTCTTGAATGGACCTTTTCGTGGACAAAGCTTTTCACCATCAATTCAAAATCAAACTTACACAACAAATTCCATTTTGATAAATAAGATTCATGGTCTCCTTCTTTCTATTAATAGTAATTATCCAGAATTGGAACAGAAAATAGATCAATTTGATAGAAAAGTTTTATTAACTGAAATTGGTTTTTTTTTTAACTTAATCAGTCAATTTTCGGAAAAATCCGTATCAAGTTTTAATTTTGACGGACTTTATTTATTTCCAGAACATGAACAAGTAAAAATATATTCCGAAGAAAAAACAAGAAAAAAAAAATTCTTATTCGAGGCAATTAGAACTGATCGGAACAACCAAACCATTTTTAATAGAAAGAAATGTAGTGGAATAAACGAAATCAGTAAACAAGTTCCTCGATGGTCATACGAGTTAATCGACGAATTGGAGCAAGTGACGGAAAGACTAACAAAAGAGGCTCAGATTCGTTCCCCAAAAGCCGAACGTATGGTAATATTTAATGGGAATACAGATTCACTGACTTTGAATCTTGGTCCTAAAAATGACAATGACGCTAGTCCTGAACAGGACCTAAATTACGAATTTTTTCTACTAAATTTTTTACGCGAACCAGATTTTGATCGAGATATAATTAAGGGATCTATGCGCCCTCTAAGGCGTAGAATACCGACAACGAAACTTGTTGTCGCAAATGGACAGGCCCATTCCCCCTTTTTTTTGGAGATAATGGACCCATTCTTTTTTCTTTTTGGTGATCTTTTCGATGATCTATCCCAATATTGGAAAGAAATGTTCAGGAAACCTGGTACTGACAATTCAGAATTTGTGGAGTTTCAGAAAAGGCTCGAACACAAATACGAAGAGGACGCCAAAGACGAGGCTGAAATAAGACTTAGAAAAATAGAAGAAGACTGGGAAAGTATTCTATATGGTCTAATAATTAGAAGTTTTGTATTACTAATACAATCTTTTTTTAGAAAATATATTCTACTACCTTCATTGATAATAACTAAAAATATCATTCGTATCCTATTATTTCAAAATCCCGAATGGTCAGAAGATTTTAGGGATTGGAGCAGGGAAGTTCATATTAAATGCACCTATCAGGGCATTCCAGTATCCCACAAAGAATTGCCAAAAAACTGGTTCGACGAGGGTATTCAGATAAGGATCTTATCCCCTTTTGTTCTGAAACCTTGGCACAAATCTAAGGTACAATCTACTGAAAAAAAAAAAAAAAAAGATCCACAGAAAAAAAAATATACTGAAAACAAAAACTTCTGGTTTTTAACAGGTTATGGAACACTAGTAGAATCGTACCTTGATGAGGGTTTCCCAAGAGACCCACTTTCAATTTTTCGTCCCGTTTTAAAAACAATAAGCAAACAATTGAAAAAAGATTTGAAAAAGCGTTTTTTTCGAGTTCTAAAATTTTTAAATGAAAGAAAAAATTGGTTTCGAACTATGTTAAAAAAAATAGAAAACTGGAACATCAAAAGGATTCTTAAAAGTATTCTATTTAGGTTCAAAACAATAGATGAAACAATGGATGAACTGAGTGAAAGCAAAAAAACTTCAACAATCAGTAAGAATAATTCAAAGATTGAGGTGATTGAGGAATCACCCGTTAAAATGGAATCTATTAATTGGACAAATTCTTCATTCACAGAAAAAAGGATAAAAGATCTTAATGTTAAAACAAAGACAATCATAAAACAAATAGAAACAATGACAGAAGAAAAAAAAGAGGGGATTCTAACTTCAGAGATCAATTTGAATTCGAACAAAACTACTTATGATGCTAAAAAATTAGAATTACAAAAGAATAGTTTGAAAATCTTACAAAGAAGATTTGTTCGATTAATACGTAAATCCTATTCTTTTTTCAAAATTTTCATAGAAGGGGTATACATAGATATCCTTTTATGGATCAGTAGTATTGCTAGGATCCATCGACAACGTTTTCTTGATTTTCTTGAATCAACAGACAAAATCCTAAATGTAAAAAAATCCATTAAAAAAAAAAAAAAGGAAGAAAGAATGGAAAATCTAACTATAAATTCACTTATGTCGATTCTAAAGAAATCTGGGAATATTACGAAGAGGATTTCACAGAATTCTTGGGATGTATCTTCTTTGTCACAAATATATGTATTTTATAAATTATCAGAAATCCAACTTAGTAATGGATATAAATTTAAGTTAAGATCTATTTTTGAATCTCCTGGAAGATCTTTTTTTCTTAAGAATGAAATAAAGGATTATTTTTTTAGAATACAAGGAACATCTAATTCCAAATTAAGACATAAGAAACGTCCCGATTCGTTAATGAATCAATGGACAAATTGGTTTAAGGTTCTTTATCAATATGATTTACCTGAGAAGAGATGGTCGAGATTAGCATCACAAAACTGGAGGAATAGAATCAATGAACATCGTGTGGCTCAAAATAAAGATTTAGTTGAATATGATTCATATGAAAAAAATCAATTAATTCTTTCCAAAAAACAAGAACAAGAAGGAGACTTATTAAAAATAGAAAATAAAAACAAAATTAAAAAACAATATAGATATGATCTTTTCTCCTATCAATATCTTCATTTTGCGGATAAGAAAAAATCCTCTATTTATGGATATAGATCACCGCAAGGAAACAAAAACCAAGCGAGTTCTTATAATTACGATATCTCTATCCAAAATTATCTAGAAGAATATGATATTCTAGATATGGAAAAAAATCTGGATAAAAATCTGGATAGAAAGTATTTCAATTGGCTGGATAGAAAGTATTTCAATTTTTTGGGAATGAATGTAAAAAGGAAAAAGACTTCTATACCGAAGGATAAATTCCTTATTCCCGGATTTTGGTTCTTTTCAAAATTAAGCAAATTTTATTGTGCATATAAGATAAATCCTTGGATCTTACCAATAAAATTCTTTGTTTTGCAGCTTGATAATTTAGAGTTAACAACGGAAGAATACGTGAATACAGTAGATGAAGATCTTAAATCTGCCTCATACTATTATAAAGGTAAAGGATCAGATTCTAAATACAGGACCGATCTAAAGGGAGAACGGGATTTCTTACTATCAAAATATTTGGGGTTTTATTTGCACTGTGATAGTTCCGACGAAGAAATAGGAATGGATAATACCAACTTATTTTGTCTCCTGCTTAGAATGAAAAATTTAAAAAAAATTGTAATAATGTCGATTAAAAAGCTAGAGCTAGATATAGAAATGCTGGTTGATTCAATTACGAAGGATTTTTGTTATACAGAATGTAGGGACACTGAGGACTTGAAGGATAGTCTAATCTTTTTTATTGAACCTATTCGCCTGCCTACAAAAAAGCATGAACAATCTCTTCTATATCAAACCATAAGACTACCGTTGATTCATAAGAGTAAGACGCGAAAAAGTTGGAGTTGGAAAAAGAAAAAAAGTCGTGTTGATCAAAAGATAACAGAAAATAAAGATAAAAATCTTTATGATTTGTTTGTTCCTGAAAATCTTTTGTCCACTAGACGCCGTAGAGAATTGAGAATTCTAACTTGTTTCAATCCTAGGAATAGAAATACTGTGCATAGAAAAACAATAAATGACAATGAGAATCAAATAAAAAATGTTTCTCAAGTTTTGGATAAAAATAAAGATCTTGATAGCGAAACAAAAAAACTAATGAATTTTAAATTATTTCTTTGGCCAAATTATCGATTAGAAGATTTAGCTTGTATAAACCGCTATTGGTTTAATACCCATAATGGAAGCCATTTCAGTATATTAAGGATACATATGTATCCTCGATTGAAAGATTAATTTAGAATCTACATTTATCTTCTATATTATCATTATCATAATATTTTTTGTAACATATCTGATATGTGAATAAATATATATAAATAAATAAAAATCTAAATTTTTATTTATTTATATATATTTTATTATTTTTAGATAAAGAAATAAAAATCTAAATTTAAATAAAAAAAAAGAAATGCGATGGTCTTATTTTTATTTGAAATAGACAAGACAATAGAATTTTTTATTTATTCAATTAATAAATATAGTATTTGTTTTTTTATCTATTTGATTTTATCTATTTGAATTACATTCTTTTATCTATTTGAATTACATTCTTTTATCTATTTGAATTACATTCCTTAATAATATAATAATCTAATTGATTTGAAAAAAAAAAAAAAAATTTAAGATAATTTTATATACAAAATGAAAAATTAGTGTCATTACTATTACTGATCAATAAAAATATCTACCAAAAACGAGGGGGAGAGAAAAGCTTTCATTTTATGATAAAAAATTCATTTATACCTGTTATTTCACAAAAAAAAAAAGAAGAAGAAAACCCCGGATCAGTTGAATTTCAAGTATTCAATTTCCATAATAAGATACTAAGACTTACTTCACATTTGGAATTACACCCAAAAGACTATTTATCTCAAAGGGGTTTACATATAATTCTAGGAAAACGGCAACGACTACTGTCTTATTTGTCAAAGAAAAATAAAATACGTTATAAAAAATTAATAAATCAGTTGGGTATTCGGGATTCACAAATTCGTTAATTTCAAGAATCATTTTCAATTATTCGATTTATTAGATCCTGAATTTTGATGAACTTTTTTTTTAACGATTCATGGAAGAATGAATCGAGGAAAAACCTATGAATGTGCCAGCTACAAGAAAAGACCTCATGATAGTCAATATGGGGCCTCAACACCCATCAATGCATGGTGTTCTTCGACTTATTGTTACTCTGGATGGTGAAGATGTTATTGATTGTGAACCAATATTGGGTTATTTACACAGAGGTATGGAAAAAATTGCGGAAAATCGAACAATTATACAATATCTGCCTTATGTAACACGTTGGGATTATTTAGCTACTATGTTCACAGAAGCAATAACCGTAAATGGACCGGAACAATTGGGAAATATTCAAGTACCTAAAAGAGCCAGCTATATACGAGTAATTATGTTGGAATTAAGTCGCATAGCTTCTCATCTACTATGGCTGGGACCTTTTATGGCAGATATTGGTGCACAAACCCCCTTTTTCTATATTTTTAGAGAAAGAGAATTAATATATGATCTATTTGAAGCTGCGACAGGTATGAGAATGATGCATAATTATTTTCGTATTGGAGGAGTAGCGGCTGATCTACCTTATGGTTGGATAGATAAATGTTTTGATTTTTGCAATTATTTTTTAACAAGGGTTATTGAATATCAAAAACTGATTACGCGAAATCCAATTTTTTTAGAACGAGTTGAAGGCGTAGGTGTTGTTGGTAGAGAGGAAGTTATAAATTGGGGGTTATCAGGACCGATGCTTCGGGCTTCCGGAATACAATGGGATCTACGTAAAGTCGATAATTATGAGTGTTACGAGGAATTTGATTGGGAAGTTCAATGGCAAAAAGAAGGAGATTCATTAGCTCGTTATTTAGTTCGAATTGGTGAAATGATGGAATCCATTAAAATTATTCAACAGGCTTTGGAAGGAATTCCAGGTGGGCCATATGAAAATTTAGAAATTCGCTCCTTTGATAGAGAAAAGGAGCCAGAATGGAATGATTTTGAATATCGATTCATTGGTAAAAAATCGTCTCCGACTTTTGAATTGCCCAAACAAGAACTTTATGTGAGAGTTGAGGCCCCCAAGGGGGAATTAGGAATTTTTCTAATAGGAGATCAGAATGGTTTTCCTTGGAGATGGAAAATTCGTCCACCTGGTTTTATCAATTTGCAAATTCTTCCTCAATTAGTTAAAAGAATGAAATTGGCTGATATTATGACAATACTAGGTAGCATAGATATCATTATGGGAGAAGTTGATCGTTGAAATGATAATTGATACAACGGAAGTCCAAGATATAAATTCTTTTTCCGGATTGGAATCTTTCAAAGAGGTCTATGGAATTCTATGGATACTTGTACCTATTTTGATTCTTGTATTGGGAATCACAATAAGTGTACTAGCAATTGTATGGTTAGAAAGAGAAATATCTGCAGGGATACAACAGCGTATTGGACCCGAATACGCTGGTCCTTTTGGAATTCTTCAAGCTCTAGCAGACGGAACAAAACTACTATTCAAAGAGAATCTTATTCCATCTAGGGGAGATATTCGTTTATTCAGTATCGGACCATCCATATCAGTAATATCAATTCTAATAAGTTATTCAGTAATTCCCTTTGGCTATAACTTTATTTTATCTGATTTCAATATCGGTGTTTTTTTATGGATTGCTATTTCGAGTATTGCTCCCATTGGACTTCTTATGTCAGGATATGGGTCAAATAATAAATATTCCTTTTTGGGTGGTCTACGAGCTGCTGCTCAATCGATTAGTTATGAAATACCATTAACTCTATGTGTCTTATCAATATCTCTACGTGCGATTCGTTGAAACCCAAAAAGCTATTCGATGCTATTGCTATGCTCCTCTCTTTATAGTACTATATAGGAAAGGAGTCGAATAAATTAAATAGAAACCTTCATTATCTTAATTTGATTTTTCACAATTCGGATTGAAGAACTAAATTAGATAGTTATATGAGTGAAAAAAAAACAGCTTATATTGAATAAAATTTCAGAATACTCTATTACCTATAGTTAACAGATAGTATGATGATTTTAAATGGCAGTAAAAATATTGAGTCTCATTTTCTATGTATAAGAATGAAGTCAAATAAACTAAATTATAAAGAGAAGAGGACATTTAACCCAAGATTGGAGAATATTTTTAATCCTGTTTTGAAGCGGGCTCAAAAGACCAACCTTATTTAGTTTTAGTTATCATTTGTATGATCCTAGATGGATTAAATTAAAATTAATAAGGGGTTAATAAAAAAAAAGAGTGGATGGTTAGAAACACCAAGATACACAAAGGATTAGTAACACAGATTTTGTAAATTATCCAAAAGACAATTTACGCATAATAGAAAAAGAATACTAATTGGGGCTTTAAGTTGGTAGAAAAAATCAAGCAGTACTCCCCATAACTCCGATCCAGAGTATGCTTCCATCCACTGATTAAATAAATTACTATCAGGAACGAAAAAATCCTTTAAAAATTTTTAAGTCCCTTTTTCATAGCACAAACAAAGAAGAATAGGAACGAAAAAAGAAGAAGAAATCATAAACGAAAAGCAGATCTCTTTTTTGTGCTATGATTTCTTATATCCATATTCATATTCATATTCATGGAGATCAAATTCACATGATAATTAAGAAACGAATGTGTAATTCTTTTTCGTAATTCAAAATGCCGAGGGTTATGGAGAATTCTAAAAGAGTATTTTATTGAAGAATTCAGTTATTACTCAACAAATTCAAATTTCGATTTTTAAGGGATGAGATCAATTCAGAAGTGCCTTATTGTATGTTTTATTAAAATGGATTTATCTTTCGTATTTAGTTATTTCTAGAACAGACAGAATTGAATTGGTCTAATTCAGAACCGTTTGATAGATTGAAATCTTCTATATCTTATGGATATGGATATATCACGAGATAAAGAATCGTCCCGGTCCTTAGATTTACTTAAGGCTTTCCAGGAGCCGTATGAGGTGAAAATCTCATGTACGGTTCTGTAATAGAGATGGGAACAGTAATGTTATCACCGACTAGGATTATCTAACAGTTTAAGTACAGTTGATATAGTTGATGCGCAATCAAAATATGGTTTTTGGGGGTGGAATTTGTGGCGTCAACCTATGGGTTTCATTGTTTTTCTAATTTCTTCACTAGCAGAATGTGAAAGATTACCTTTTGATTTACCAGAAGCAGAAGAAGAATTAGTAGCGGGTTATCAAACAGAATATTCGGGTATTCGATTTGGTTTATTTTACGTTGCTTCCTATTTAAACCTTTTAATTTCTTCATTATTTGTAACAGTTCTTTACTTGGGCGGTTCAAATATATCTATTCCGTACATATTCGTTTCTGAGTTTTTTGAAATCAATAAAACATATGGAGTTTTTGGAACTACAATTGATCTCTTTATTACATTAGCTAAAACTTATTTTTTCTTATTCGTTTCTATCATAACAAGATGGTCTTTGCCTAGGCTAAGAATGGATCAATTATTAAATCTTGGATGGAAATTTCTTTTACCTATTTCTCTCGGTAATCTATTATTAACAACTTCGTCTCAATTGTTTTCACTGTAAAAGATTTATTTTCTATATTCATAACTTGTCTCAAATAAGAGAAAGAAATAAAACAAAAATATTCATAGATATTTACGATATGTTCCTTATGGTAACTGGGTTCATGAATTATGGTCAACAAACAGTCGGAGCTGCAAGGTACATTGGTCAAAGTTTCATGATTATCTTATCTCACGCAAATCGTTTACCTGTAACTATTCAATATCCTTATGAAAAATTAATCACATCGGAACGTTTCCGCGGTCGAATCCATTTTGAATTTGATAAATGCATTGCTTGTGAAGTATGTGTTCGTGTATGTCCTATAGATTTACCTGTTGTTGATTGGAAACTGGAAACTGATATTCGAAAGAAACGATTGCTAAATTACAGTATTGATTTCGGAATCTGTATTTTTTGTGGTAACTGTATTGAGTATTGCCCAACAAATTGTTTATCAATGACTGAAGAATATGAACTTTCAACTTATGATCGTCACGAATTGAACTATAATCAAATTGCTTTGGGCCGTTTACCAATGTCAGTAATTGATGATTATACAATTCGAACAATTCAAATAAAATAAAAAAAGAGAATTTTTTATAATTAAAAATGATTTTTATTCTTATAAAATAAATATAAAATAAAAAAGAAAATCAGAATAGTATAGAATAGACTATATATATAACTCTATAAATAATGATAATCTATATATTATATAGAATATTAGAATATATAAGAGATAAGAGAATAATCAAAATAAAATATTATCAAAATAGAATAAAAAAAAAATAATAATGAAAATTAATAATTTATGTTATATCTACTTTTATATTTTTGTTTTAATATAGTTTCAAACTAATATTTAGTATAAGACTGGAATGACATTGATTATCTAACTGTAACTATATATCAATCAATTCAAACTCCTTAGGATTTTTTTTTTCAATGCAAAAAAAAATTAAGTATATAAAATTTTTTTCCTGGTCATATCAATACGGTCATGAAATTTCGATTTCTTTGTCTTTTTTTTACATATAATGGATTTGCCTGAAACGCTACACGATTTTCTTTTAGTCTTTCTGGGATCGGGTATTATATTAGGAAGTCTAGGAGTAGTATTACTTACCAACCCTATTTTTTCTGCTTTTTCGTTGGGACTGGTTCTTGTTTGTATATCCTTATTATATATTTTATCAAACTCCCATTTTGTAGCTGCATCACAGCTACTTATTTACGTGGGAGCTATTAACATTTTAATCATATTTGCTGTGATGTTCATGAATAGTTCCGAATATTACCAAGATTTTAATCTTTGGACTGTTGGGGATGGAATTACTTTGATAGTTTGTACAAGTATTTTTCTTTCACTAATAACTATTATTTCAGATACTTCATGGTACGGAATTATTTGGACTACAAGACCAAATCAGATTATTGAGCAAGATTTGATAAGTACTAGTCAACAAATTGGAATTCATTTATCAACCGATTTTTTTCTTCCATTTGAACTAATTTCAATAATTCTTTTAGTTGCTTTGATAGGTGCAATTGTTGTAGCTCGCCAGTAAAAAATCTTTATCGAATTAGTAATATAAATCAAGATTTTATTTATTTATTTTTTTTCAATTCTATCTTATGTATAAACTCTTTTTTTTTTTATTGCCAATATATTCTTTTGTTCCAGACTTGGTATATTCGTTAGTCAATTGAATCTGTTGAATTGTTGTTCATATTGAAATGAATCAAAATTAATAAGGAGTTGGTCAATGATGCTCGAACATGTACTTGTTTTGAGTGCCTATTTATTTTCTATTGGTATCTATGGATTGATCACGAGCCGAAATATGGTTAGAGCCCTTATGTGTCTTGAACTTATACTGAATGCAGTTAATATAAATCTCGTAACTTTTTCTGATTTTTTTGATAATCGCCAATTAAAAGGAAATATTTTTTCAATTTTTGTTATAGCTATTGCAGCCGCTGAAGCAGCTATCGGACTGGCTATTGTTTCCGCAATTGCTCGTAATAGAAAATCAACCCGTATCAATCAATCGAATTTGTTGAATAAATAGCCTTAATTAATCATAATTAATAAAAAAATTCAATTCAATCAAATAGTGAGTGTAATATTGATCAATTCAAATTAATATGTATTCTACGCCTAAATCATAAGAAATCAAAGTATCTTGGTCCTCTTCTATTCCTTCTTCTAAATTTATCTAGACATCTTTTTTGATTAACAATATTCTAACAAATCATTGATTCATCTGGTATATAAATATATGATTCATTTACGAGTTTACTAGATCGATAATTTTCATTTTTTATGTTCAAAAATTACTATAGATACAATGTCACATTCAGTAAAGATTTATGATACATGTATAGGATGTACTCAATGTGTCCGAGCTTGTCCCACAGATGTATTAGAAATGATACCTTGGGATGGATGTAAAGCTAAGCAAATAGCTTCTGCCCCAAGAACAGAGGACTGTGTTGGTTGTAAGAGGTGTGAGTCCGCTTGTCCGACGGATTTCTTAAGTGTTCGGGTTTATTTAGGACCTGAAACAACTCGAAGTATGGGTCTAGCTTATTGATACGTTTCAAAAAACACCACACGAATACGTTTTTTTACTGGCAAAAACCCGTGCTCAAAAAAATATTTTGTATTTTTTTTCAGCACGGGCTTTTCTGGCCCAAGTGTATCTTATTTTTATGACGAATTATTTTCCTTGGTTAACAATAGTTGTAGTTTTCCCAATAGCCGCAGGTTCCTTAATTTTCTTATTCCCTCATAGGGGAAATAAGGTAATTAGGTGGTATAGCATTTGTATATGCTTAATCGATCTCCTTCTAACAACCTATGCATTTTGTTATCATTTCCAATTGGATGATCCACTAATTCAACTGACGGAGAATTATAAATGGATCAATTTTTTTGATTTTTACTGGAGATTGGGAATAGATGGACTCTCTATAGGACCTATTTTACTGACGGGATTTATAACTACTTTAGCCACTTTAGCGGCTCAGCCGGTTACTCGAGAATACCAATTATTCTATTTCCTGATGTTAGCAATGTATAGCGGTCAAATCGGACCATTTTCTTCTCGAGACATTTTACTTTTTTTCATCATGTGGGAATTGGAATTAATTCCCGTTTATCTACTTTTAGCCATGTGGGGGGGAAAGAAACGTTTGTATTCAGCTACAAAGTTTATTTTGTACACTGCAGGAGGTTCTGTTTTTTTATTAATGGGAATTCTGGGTATCGGTTTATATGGTTCTAATGAACCAACATTAAATTTTGAAACATTAACTAATCAATCGTATCCTGTGGCGCTAGAAATAATATTCTATACGGCATTTCTTATTGCTTTTGCTGTCAAATCGCCGATTATACCCTTACATACATGGTTACCAGATACCCACGGAGAGGCACATTACAGCACTTGTATGCTTTTAGCCGGAATCTTATTAAAAATGGGAGCATATGGGTTGGTTCGAATTAATATGGAATTATTTTCCCACGCTCATTCAATATTTTGCCCCTGGTTAATGATATTAGGTTCTATTCAAATAATCTATGCCGCTTCAACATCTTTTGGTCAACGTAATTTAAAAAAAAGAATAGCTTATTCTTCGGTATCTCATATGGGTTTCATAATTCTAGGAATTGGTTCTATAAGTGATACTGGGCTCAACGGGGCCATTTTACAAATAATATCTCATGGATTTATTGGGGCTGCCCTTTTTTTCTTGGCAGGAACTAGTTATGATAGACTACGTCTTCTTTATCTTGACGAAATGGGCGGAATGGCTATCCCAATGCCAAAAATATTCACGATTTTCACTATCTTATCGATGGCTTCTCTTGCATTGCCGGGCATGAGCGGTTTTGTTGCCGAATTGATAGTTTTTTTTGGAATAATTACTAGTCAAAAATATCTTTTCATGATGAAAATACTAATTACTTTTGTAACCGCAATTGGAATGATATTAACTCCTATTTATTTATTATCTATCTTACGGCAGATGTTCTATGGATACAAGTTTTTTAATACACCAAACTCTTATTTTTTTGATTCTGGGCCGAGAGAATTATTTATTTCGATTTCTATCCTTATACCCGTAATAGGTATTGGTATTTATCCGGATTTCATTTTTTCATTCTCGGTTGACAAGGTTGAAGCTATTCTAGCTAATTTTTGATAGAGCATTTTCATGAATAAACGAATCAAAAAGAGAAAAAAACCTTATGAAAAAGAATATTTTTCTGTTAGATTCACTTAAAAAAATGGAAATTATAATCCAATATGTTTGTTGTTTGTGAGAACCCCTTGAATCATTACATTACTTGATTGAAAGGGTTCTCCACGATTTATGGAAAGTATATATTTATATGCTTTCCATATTTTTATTTCTCGGGTTCTTTACTCATTGAAATTTAATTAGATGTAAATGAACCATAACTATGTAGTCCTATTCCTAATAGATTGATCCCCAAATAACATATCCAAATTATAAGAAATCCGATAGAGGCCACTATTGAAGAATTTACACCTTCAAATTTTTTAGTTTTTCGAGTATGTAAATAAATCGCGAATATGGTCCAAGTAATAAAAGCCCAAGTTTCCTTTGGATCCCAATTCCAATAGGACCCCCATGCCTCGTTAGCCCATACTGCCCCTGAAAGAATACCTATCGTTAAAAACAGAAAACCCAGACTAATAATACGATAACCCCAACGATCCAATTGTTGAATAAATTGAGACCTATAATAATTTCGAGAAGAATAAAAAGATGTTTTTCGTAAAACATTGTTTCTTTCATTCATATTCATGTATTTTATTTCGACAAAATCAACTGATTTATTTAAAAAATCCAAATTTTTGGTAAAAGCAAGAATTTGGATGGCTTCTTGAAACGTAATCACTAAAATAGCTACTGATAATAATGATCCACATAAAAGAGCTGCATAGCCCAATATCATCATACTTACGTGCATCATTAGCCAATGGGATTGTAGAGCGGGTACTAATATTACAGATTGATGCATTTTGGTTAAAAGACCCGAAGTCGCAAAGCCTTGGGTAAAAATAACACTTGGTGCGATTATTGTACTTAAAAGGTTTTTCTGCTTTTTAAAACACGGAACCATATGAAAAATGGAAAAACCCCATGAAAGAAAGATTAGTGATTCATATAAATCACTAAATGGTAAATGGCCCGAAAAAAACCAACGAGTAATTAACAATCCCGTTACACAGAAAAAAGTTATTATCATGGCTTTTTTGGACAAATCATATAATCCTACAATTTCATTGACTAATAAGGTTATCAAATGAATTGAAATAACAATTGATATGACGGAAAACGATATATGAGTTAATATATGCTCTAAAGTTGAAAATATCATATCTAGAATGAAAATAAATATCTATAATGAAAATAAAAAAGGTATGAATACTAGGAATAGAAATAGGGAATTGAATTCATTATAGGACTTCTTCTTTTCAAATTTTAAAAATATAGGATAGGATGCCATGCCGCTACTCGGACTCGAACCGAGATGCTCTAGCACTGCTTCCTAAGAGCAGCGTGTCTACCAATTTCACCATAGCGGCTTACTCGAAATCATAATAACCAACTCTTTAGTCAATCGTCGAGATTGAAAGAATCGCTTAAAGTGCACTATTTATTTAGTACATTTCTTTACTAAACATTTAGTATAAATTGATAATAAGAAGTAAATTTAAAATTTGTATTTATTCGAATATCAAAAATATGAAATCAAAAATATGAAAAAAATTAGATTCTATCTATTTAGAATAGATTCTATATATAATTAGATTCTATATATAGATAGAATCTATTCTAAATATATGTTCCATATTCTATACTAGAATTAGTATAAAATGAGTATTAAAGAATACTCTTTGAATCGAGCTAATTTATATTATTCCAATCCAACATTTTTATTTGTTACAAAAAAAACTTTTTGATTTACCTGTAAAAATGGATTGAGCTAATGAAAAGGCTTTCAATGCTGTCCAATATCCCTTTTTTTTCCAAAAATTTTTACGAATATTTTTTTTTGATATAGAAGTGCGCTTTTTTGGAACTGCCATACAATTAGGATAGTTTTTTTATTACTATAGTTCGATGTGAAAGACATTTGTTCTGTAAATGAAAACGAATTATTCTGTAATTAGCCGTATGTCTTATTTATCTTAATTCCCTCTTTCTTTTTTTTTAAGTAAAACCATTGAATATTATAAATCTTTTCCAAATATTTCATAGATAATAGATCTATATCTATGGATCTCTTTTTATTGTAATGTAAAAGAATCAATTAGTTTAAAAAGAAACTAATTTATATTGTTTTTATAATTTATATCAAAATAAACAAATGTTCTTCGTTTTGGTGGAATGATTTATCCCCACCCCCACCCTCACTCTCACTCTATATATCAAAATTTTGATTTTATTTATTATTCTATTATTATTTAATTTCATTATTATTTATTAAGAGTCATTTTTCTTAATATATATATAAATCATTAACATAGTTATTTATATTACTTATATATAATTAATATTACTTATATATAATTAATATTACTTAAAATAATAAGATTTTTTTTTTTTTTTTTTACTAGGAATTTGGTTATTGGCCGATTTTTACTTTGTACTTTCCAATATTGGAACGATTGTGCAAAGATTCAGAACAATTAAGAATATAAAATTCGATTGATTTATCCACTTTTTATTAACCGAACCCCTTTCCAAAAGAGATAAAACAAATGAATAAGAAACAAAATTCATCAAGAATCAAAATATTTTTTATTCTTTATTTTTTTTTGTATGGAATATATACATCAATATTCATGGATCATACCTTTCATCCCACTTCCAGTTCCTATTTTTATAGGGGTAGGACTTCTACTTTTTCCTACGGCAACAAAAAATATTCGCCGTATGTGGGCTTTTCCTAGTATTTTATTGTTAACGATAGTTATGATTTTTTCGATCGATCTATCTATTCATCAAATCGAGAATAGTTCTATCTATCAATATGTATGGTCTTGGACTATAAATAATGATCTTTCTTTAGAGTTTGGCTACTTGATTGATTCACTTACTTCTATAATGTCAATATTAATCACTACTGTTGGGATTCTGGTTCTAATTTATAGTGATAGTTACATGTCTCATGATCAAGGCTATTTGAGATTTTTTACTTATCTGAGTTTTTTTAATACTTCAATGTTAGGGTTAGTTACTAGTTCAAATTTGATACAAGTTTATATTTTTTGGGAATTGGTTGGAATGTGTTCTTATCTATTAATAGGTTTTTGGTTCACACGTCCTATTGCGGCAAATGCTTGTCAAAAAGCGTTTGTAACTAATCGTGTGGGGGATTTTGGTTTATTATTAGGAATTTTAGGTTTTTATTGGATAACGGGTAGTTTGGAATTTCGGGATTTATTTCAAATATTCAACAACTTAATTTATAAGAATGAGGTGAATCTTTTTTTTGTTACTTTGTGCGCCCTCTTGTTATTTTGCGGATCAGTTGCGAAATCTGCCCAATTCCCTCTTCATGTATGGTTACCAGATGCTATGGAAGGTCCTACTCCTATTTCCGCTCTTATCCATGCTGCTACTATGGTAGCAGCAGGAATTTTTCTTGTAGCTCGACTTCTTCCTCTTTTCATAGTTATACCCCCCATAATGAGTGTAATAGCTTTGATAGGTATAATAACAGTAGTATTAGGAGCTACTTTAGCTATTGCTCAAAAAGATATTAAGAAAAATTTGGCCTATTCTACAATGTCTCAATTGGGTTATATGATGTTAGCTTTAGGTATGGGCTCTTATCGAGCCGCTTTATTTCATTTGATTACTCATGCTTATTCAAAAGCATTGTTATTTTTAGGATCTGGATCCATTATTCATTCAATGGAAGCTATTGTTGGATATTCTCCAGAGAAAAGTCAAAATATGGTTCTTATGGGCGGTTTAACAAAACATGCCCCAATTACAAAAACCGCTTTTTTAATAGGTACACTCTCTCTTTGTGGTATTCCACCTTTTGCTTGTTTTTGGTCCAAGGATGAGATTCTAAATGATAGTTGGTTGTATTCACCAATTTTCGCAATAATAGCTTGTTCCACAGCAGGATTAACTGCATTTTATATGTTTCGAATCTATTTACTTGTTTTTGAAGGATATTTAAACGTTCATTTTCATAATTTCAATGGAAAGAAAAATAGTTCTTTCTATTCAATATCTTTATGGGGCAAAGAAGAAAAAAAAAAATTAAAAAGCAAAATTCATTTATTAGCTTTATTAACAACTAATAATAATGAAAGGACTTCTTTTTTTCGGAAAAGGACATATTCACATCGAATTAATCGAAATGTCAAAAGCATAAGACGTCTTTTTCTTGATAGTACCTATTTTGGTACTAAAAACATTCCGTTTTTTTATCCTCATGAATCAGACAATACTATGCTATTTTCTATGCTTGTATTAGTACTATTTACTTTCTTCGTCGGGTCCATAGGAATTTCTTTCAGCCAAGAACCAATAGATTTGGATATTTTATCTAAATTGTTAATTCCGTCTATAGACCTTTTACATCAAAATTCAAAGAATTCTGTGGATTGGTATGAATTTTTTACAAATGCAACTTTTTCGGTGAGTATAGCTTTTTTCGGAATATTTATAGCGTCTTTTTTCTATAAACCAGTTTTTTCATCTTTCCAAAATTTGAACTTATTTAATTTATTTCAAAAAAGTGTTCCTAAAAAAATGATTGCTGATAAAATAATCAATGTTATATATGATTGGTCATATAATCGTGGTTATATAGATGCTTTTTTTGAAGTATCTTTAATTGCGAGTGTAAGAAAGGTAGCTAAATTCAATTCTTTTTTTGATAGACAAGTAATTGATGGAATTCCAAATGGAATTGGGATTTCCAGTTTTTTTATAGGAGAGGCTATCAAATATGTGGGGGGGGGACGAATTTCTTCGTATATTTTCTTTTTTTTATTAATCTTTTTACTAATTTGTTATTATATATTTCTATAATAAAATGAGATAATAATGTACTACTATTCAACCTAAATTGGGATTATCCGCTAAGAATTAAATAAGAATTAAAGCTTCGGGTAGATCAAGAAAACAGCAGTATCAGCTGCAACAGGAGTCTATTATAAATTCTTTTCTCTTTTTTCTTTGTTGTTTTAAAAGATTCTATTCGAAATTATTTTGTCTTTTTTTATCTAGATTTAATAGATTCATGGGCGAATGACGGGAATTGAACCCGCGCATGGTGGATTCACAATCCACTGCCTTGATCCACTTGGCTACATCCGCC